TTTATTGAGATAGGTAAACCAAGGGGACTCCCCCTCTGAGAACCGTATATGAGAATTTCATCTCGTACAGCTCAAACAAAAAAACAAAAAACAGGTTAAAAGAGGTATGGAATAGAAAATTGGAAACTTCTTAATCTTTTGATTCCATTTTCGCTAAAAATACGAAAGAGTAAAAGTAAGAAAGCTCTTTTTTTTTGTTATAATTAGAATGTCAAAAAATCAAGTAGGCTCACTTGTCTTTCTGTTGATCGTTCCAGGCCTCTTGAATCTTCTATTTCCCTATTTTTTTCTTTCATCTGTTATTTTAATTTGTATGGAATGTAGCTTTACTTTTGTTTTCTTTATTATTGATAGGAATTTTCTTGTTAAGACCCTAGGAATCAATTGAAACCTTAAATTAATACTAGAACCACGATGATTCAATAAAACCTTCAAGCTAAGTCAAGGATTCCCTGAGTAAGAACCATTGGATCATCATTTATTCAACGAGTAGAATCGATATAATGACTAAAACTAGAAAGAAAAGTTTGTTCTTTGAGCAAAATCAAAGCAGAAACGGGAATTTGAAAGAAGAAAACTCTTTCAATTGAAAACTTTTTTCTTTTGAAAAATTTGAGGAATCCGGCCACGAGGTCTGAATATTAAGTATGAATCATAGTTCAAATACTTCGTGATATATTTCATATATTCCGTGCTCCAGATACTAGAATGAATATCCGACGGGGTAAAACCATCTCTATCAAGACGACAGACCCACTTTCTGTACTCTCAATAGGATCAATTATAACAAGTCACACACTCATATTCCGGAAATACAGAAACACAAAAATTTCGCGGTCGAACTACCAAAAAAGAATAAGCTAAAATAAAAAGCCGAGGCCTAAATGCATCGTTTTTTGTATTTTTATTTAAAAGCTAGGGTTCTTATAAATCTAATTAAATCTAATTCAGTGAAATTCCGTCCAGTAAAACGGAAGAATTATAAATCTCCAAAATAATAGATAGGAATACCGCAAATAGAGCCATTGCGACACCCATCAAAGGAGTAGTTCCCCATCCAGGAGCTACTTTACCATATTCCGAATTCAATGGTTTCAATAAAGCCCCTACAGACGTCCGTCTTGGACCAGATCTAGAACTACCCTCAACAGTTTGTGCAGCCATAAATCCTATTTTGTATTCATTGAGATCTGTTGACTTTGTATACCATTCCGTTGTAAATAAACAATCTTATCATAGATCCATTGTGGTCTTGAAATTATATAATAATGGAAACAGCAACCCTAGTCGCCATCTCTATATCTGGATTACTTGTAAGTTTTACTGGGTATGCCTTATATACTGCTTTTGGGCAACCCTCTCAACAACTAAGAGACCCGTTCGAAGAGCACGGGGACTAGTTGAAGTAATGAGCCTCCAAATGTTGGGAGGCTCATTACTTCAATTCAGATAATGAAAAATCATTTCATTTTTTAGTTGGAACTTTAGGCGGTTCGCGAAAAAAGATAGCGAAAAAAATGATCCCTAGAGTCGAGACTAAGAGGAATGTATAAACCAATGCTTCCATAAATGTGATCGCGGTTTACAATTATAGCTTCCATACCTGTTTATTGGGGATCATCTCCCCGATTAAAGAAAAAAAAATCAAAGAAAAGGCGAAAGGGCGGAGATTTAAATCCAGACTTTTTCAGTATCCTATGTAAAATCACAAAGAGAAAATAGAAGTGAGAAGCGAAAAATAACAGAGCAATGCTGCATCAGACTACTTGTCTTCTTGTAGTTGGATCTCCAAGTTTTTGGAATGCTCCAAATTCCACTTGAGCATCCAAATCTGGGTCAATACCAGCAAAAACATCTCTGAATAAGGTTCTAGCACCATGCCAAATGTGCCCGAAGAAGAAGAGCAGAGCAAAGGAAGCATGTCCAAAAGTAAACCAACCTCTTGGACTGCTACGAAAAACACCATCGGATTTCAAAGTAGCACGATCTAATTCAAAAATTTCACCCAATTGGGCACGTCTAGCATATTTTTTCACAGTCGCAGGATCACTATAACTCACTCCGTTCAGTTCGCCACCATAGAACTCAACGGTTACGCCTACTTGTTCGACACTATACTTCGATTCTGCCCTTCTAAAGGGAACATCGGCTCTAACAATTCCATCTCCGTCTACCAAAACAACTGGAAATGTTTCAAAAAAAGTAGGCATGCGACGTACAAAAAGTTCACGCCCTTCTTTATCTCTAAAGACAGGATGTCCTAACCACCCGACAGCTATTCCATCTCCGTTATCCATTGAACCCGCTCTGAATAATCCCCCTTTCGCTGGATTATTTCCGATGTAATCATAAAAAGTTAATTTTTCAGGAATTTTAGACCAAGCCTCTGATAAACTTTGATTTTCGGCTAGTCCAGCGCTAACTCTTCGATATATTTCTTGCTGAAAGTATCCCTGATCCCATTGATAACGGGTGGGACCAAATAATTCGATAGGAGTAGTTGCTGAACCATACCACATAGTTCCAGCAACAACAAAAGCTGCAAAAAAGACAGCAGCGATACTGCTGGAAAGAACGGTTTCAATATTGCCCATACGTAATCCTTTATATAGACGTTGGGGCGGGCGGACACTAAGATGGAATAAGCCTGCTAATATGCCCAATGTCCCTGCTGCAATATGATGAGAGGCTATTCCTCCTGGAACAAAGGGATCAAAACCTTCCACACCCCACGCGGGATTTACAGATTGTACCTTTCCAGTTAGTCCATATGGGTCGGACACCCATATTCCAGGACCATACAATCCTGTTACATGAAATGCGCCAAAGCCAAAGCAAGCCACTCCTGAGAGAAATAAATGAATTCCAAAGATCTTAGGCAAATCCAAAGAAGGTTTTCCTGTGCGTTCATCACCAAATATTTCTAGATCCCAATACACCCAATGCCAGATAGCTGCCAAGAAGCACAAGCCAGAGAACACAATATGCGCCCCGGCTACACCTTCGTAACTCCAAACCCCCGGATTCGTTATCGTCCCTCCTGTAATACTCCAACCGCCCCATGAATTGGTTATTCCTAAACGAGTCATGAAGGGTATAACGAACATACCTTGTCTCCACATTGGATCGAGAACAGGGTCGGAGGGATCAAAAACTGCTAATTCATATAGAGCCATTGAACCGGCCCAACCAGCAACCAGAGCTGTATGCATTATATGAACAGAAAGCAAACGACCGGGATCATTCAATACGACAGTATGAACACGATACCAAGGCAAACCCATGGTAATACCCCTTTATCAACAAAAAATAGACACTATGTAACTTTATTGCATTGAAAAAACTATGCTATGGACCCCCCCTTTTTTTTTTTCAGTGGATTATCTCGGAAAAAGGGTTACTATTTGTTCTATTCTTTTAGTAAAAATGGAACAATTTGGTTCATAGGAAAAAAGAGAAGCAGATCTATTCTATACTCGATAAGTACCAATACGCAATGGGGGTTTATTCCCTTTTCGAAGAGCGCATGCATCCATATTTAGTCATCATTCAAAGTACCTATTCGTAAAAATTTTCTTTGTTTTCCTTTATTTTATGAACTTATTCTATCTATGTAGAAAATATGACGATAAAGCTAATATTATTAAAATAATAAAACCATTATTACGTTTCCACATCAAAGTGAAATAGAGTACTTAATTCTTTTTTCTTTCAGTTTATGCCTATTGGTGTTCCAAAAGTTCCTTTTCGAACTCCCGGAGAGCGAAATCCAACTTGGATTGACATATAGTGCGCCCTGTCAGATATATTGGGTCATATGGGATTTCCCCATTCTCTCCCCCGATCGAGATATCCTCTCTTTCGCCCCCAAAAAAAGCGATTGAATCATCAAAAATTTGTAACGTGAAGTGCAATGAAATGGAATTAGATCCGTTTTGTGAAGAGGTATCCAGATTAATATTAGCAATTCAAATAATTTATGGTCGACTTGGCTGGACCAATAAAATTAAGTATCCAGGCTCCGTTTAGAAAAACCCAATTGGTAATATATCTATTATTAGGACTTATAGATATCATAAACAATCCTATTTAGAAAGAAATTATTAAATAGCGCTGATCCCAAACAGTTAATCAATCGAATAATAAATATAATGGATACGTCGAATATTTGGCGGAAGACATAAAAGAAATGAATTGCAAAATTGAGAAAAAATGAAAAAAAAAACAAAGACGTGGTATTGGGGTCATTTGTCCTATATGTGCAAATCAAAATCGGGCAGATCCTTACTCGGAGTAGAGCAGAAACCTAAAAAAATGGAAGAAGCCCATTCAGGAACAAGAAAATGGCATCGTGATTTTTGGATTGGATCTCGATGAAAAAATACATCAATGAAAAGTTAGTGCGATAAAACTGTTTTTTATATTCTAATATTATATATTATAGGAAAACCGGCCAAACGCATCGTTCTTCAAAAATGAAAGAGAAGCCCCTTCCTTCATTAGAAGGAGTCCGCTATAAAAAAAGAAAGAGGGCTGGAAGCTACACATTGATTTTTTTTTCGCAGGTTTTAGTTTTGTTGAACCGTATGCATCAAAAGGTGCCCGTACGGCTCCTAAGGGATACAATTTTATCCGAATCAACCGACTTTATCGAGAAAGATTAATTTTTTTAGGCCAAGCGATTGATAGCAATGTTTCGAATCAACTTATTGGTCTTTTTGTATATCTCAGTTCGGAGAGTGATACCAAGGATCTGTATTTGCTTATAAACTCTCCCGGCGGATGGGTAATACCTGGAATAGCCATTTATGATACTATGCAATTTGTGCGACCAGATATACAGACAATATGCATGGGATTGGCCGCCTCAATGGGGTCTTTTATCCTGGTCGGAGGAGCAATTACCAAACGTCTAGCATTCCCTCACGCTTGGCGCCAATGGGTTTTTTATTTAAGAGAAAAAAGAAGACTATGCCTTCGCCATATGAATTATTAATATTAAGTAATATTAGCATGGCACTTCGAATTTGATATGCAAATTTTTTATTGTTTTTCAAAATATTAGATTATGTATCGAAAGAGTAGTATGAGATAAAGGAAGGGTATTTCCTATTTTATCTTACCTATCGTAGGTCGATTTCAGCGTCACAAACTTTTTTCACACCGGCAGGTTATTAACAACATTTATGTTATGAAAGAGTACGAAAATAAAAAAAAAAAAGAAACTTTGGGATTGCTGAATCACAGACAAAATAAATATATTAAAGCAACGGGGCCATCATAGTATTTTTGAACTCCTCCGAAAAAAAAAAAGAAGGGTGGTAATTGGATCATTTACCGATCTGGGTATAATGGATCCCACATTTTCTCTTTCTTCGATGAAAGGTAAAAAAATTCCATTGTGGAGCCGTATGCAATGTGAAAAAAATGCCCGTACGGTTTTCTATCTTTTTCTTATTTTATTCTTTATCTCTTCGCCTTGCCTCCTCGTGCGAGATACAGGAACCTTTGATTGTGTTATATTATATGATCAGGGTAATGATCCATCAACCTGCTGCCGGTTTTTATGAGGCACAAACGTCCGAACTTATCCTGGAAGCGGAAGAACTACTGAAACTGCGCGAAATCCTTACAAGGGTTTATGTACAAAGAACAGGCAAGCCCTTATGGGCTGTATCCGAAGACATGGAAAGGGATACTTTTATGTCAGCAACAGAAGCCCAAGCTCATGGAATTGTTGATTTTGTAGCGGTTGGATAAAAAATAGCAGTGATTTCGTGCAAATATATGATTTAAGATTTTATCTTCTTACTTCTTAATTACTTAATTAAAGGTTTAATATTCTATTAATATATTGAAATCGAATAAACTCATAATCATCCGGTTAGGATCAATCTAAACCAGCCCATAATGTATAATTCAGCATGCCAACTATTAAACAACTTATTAGAAACCCAAGACAGCCAATCAGAAACGTCACGAAATCCCCCGCTCTTGGGGGATGCCCTCAGCGTCGAGGAACATGTACGAGGGTGTATGTGCGACTCGTTTAAATCGTGGGCTGAGACAAAACAAAAGAAAAAACAATTTTTCCAGTATCAATGATCAGTACCGGTGAATCGGATAGAATGGAAGAACTCCATTCACTATCTAAAAAAGATGGATCTATCATATCTTTCTATTGTGTATGAAATTTATGGTTTCAATTGGTGCAAATTAAATCACCTGAATTTTCAATTTAAGATGAGAAAGAATTCCCCATTGGTAACAAATAGTTACCCATTAAGCGGGGGAAATCCTATTTAAAAAAGTAGAAATATTATGTTTAGAAGAACGGACTCACAAGGTCAGCTACCCACCCAATCTTCATAATTAAATACCGTTACTGTATAAGGTATATCTCATTATGAAAGACAAATTACTGGAAAATTCATGGGTAGAGCCAAAGAGTGGTAACTGTACAAGTTACCAATAAAATGAAGGAAAGGGCTCCGGTGTATAGAGAAGACCTCACCGTTTAAGAAGTAACCATAGAGACGATGGAACCCACAATTTCTTTAGCTATTTCTATTTTTATTTTTCCAATGCCTAGAAAAAAGGAAAAAAGCGTGGTAGGGAAGGTTATAGTAGCAAAAGCCATTGGAATTTTTATTTTATAAATTGGAAGAATCCGTTTTGTTATTAATAGACTAGGAAGGGGGAAAAGAATAACTGAAAGAAAGGAAATCAATTAGTTATTCATTAAAGTTTCATTTACTCAATGACCAGAATTAGACGAGGATATATAGCTCGGAGACGTAGAACAAAAATGCGTTTATTTGCATCAAGTTTTCGCGGAGCTCATTCAAGACTTACTCGAACAATTATTCAACAGAAAATAAGAGCTTTGGTTTCGGCGCATCGTGATAGAGATAGGAAAAAAAGGGATTTTCGTCGTTTGTGGATCACTCGAATAAATGCAGTAATTCGCGGGGCGGGGGCATCCTATATTTATAGTAGATTAATACACAATCTGTATAAGGGGCAGTTGCTTCTTAATCGTAAAATCCTTGCACAAATAGCTATATCAAATAGGAATTGTCTTTATATGATTTCCAACGAGATCATAAAATAAGGGGATTGGGAGGAATCCGCCAAACTCTTTGAAATGGAATTCTCTGGAGAATGAACTCCGGGAAGGTAGAGTAGAAATTAGTATGATAAAATCTGATAATATGATAAAGTCGTCAAAATGAGCGAACACGCCCGATAAAAAAAATTATTCCTCTTAAAATTATTCCTCTTACCCGATTCTTTTTTTTCTTACGACACGAATGATTCTCGGATTTTTTGAACAAAACGTCCATCTGTTTTTGAGTTCGGATTAGAATTTTGATTCAATTGAAAAGTAAGCCTATTTTTTTCTGTTCCTAAAACCAGGAGTTCTGGTGGTTGACTCCCTTCTTTCAAATTGTTTCTCATTATTAAGAAAAGGTAACGAAGATAAAATACGAGCTTGTTTTATAGCAATAGTAATTAATCGTTGTTCTTTTAAGGTTAATCTATTCACCCGTCTAGATAATATTTTTCCTTGTTCACTAATAAATCGACTAATTAAACTCATGTTTCTATAATCAATTCGATCCCCCGATTGGATCGGGGGCAAACGCCTACGAAAAGATCGCTTGGATTTAAGAAAGAGTCGCTTGGATTTATCCATAATTTGTTTATTCCTTATCCCTAAAATACTATTTCGATCAAATCAAAAAAAATTATAGAAGAAATTCATAGGATTGGGTTTGTCTATATTTATTTAGTTGTTTTTATTTCAATATATGAAATAATAGAAATATATATCGAAATTTTTTTCATGTTCCTTGAAAGGGTGACACCCAAGCACTCGGTTCGATCTATATCTATTTCTTTATCTCCCCATGAATTGTATGTTTGAAACAATACGGACAGAATTTTCTCAACTCCAATCGACTAGGTGTATTGTGTCGATTCTTTTGAGTAATATATCTGGAAATACCCGTTGATTCCTTATTAAGACCATTTCGAACACAACCGGTACATTCCAAAATAACCCTTACTCGAACGTCTTTACCCTTGGCCATGAACCTCCTTTGGGTTTTTGATTCACCCAACGTTTCTATTTCCCGATCCGACGCAAATAAGAAGAAAGGAAAAGGGACGAAAAAATAGAAGTGGCTAACAACTCAAAATCAAATTATGAAATAAAGATTTTGTTGCAATTAATATAGTAAATAATAAGTAATACAACAATTTCGAAAGCGATTTCTAATCGCAGTACAGTATTTCATTTAAGTATCTTGTATTGCATGATACTCTTATTCTAGTCACATTTCCCTTTTGTTTTCTTTTAACTCTATTATTAATTTTATTCTTAATTTAATTGGAGCCTTAACCCGAATTTAACTGAGGTTGAATCCACTTTTTTCTTTCTCTTTACCCCCGTATTCAATCTATCTAATTCGAAAAAAAAAAGACGGGAAAGAGAGATTAGTCACAAATATTTGACTCTATCTCTAATCTTCTTCACCCCTTTCCATATCAATAACTAGAATGAAAAAAAAGGAAATGTCAACGCATCTGGGAAGAAACGATTGATTTCTATCAATAAACCTGCTAAAGACCCGAACCAGAGAGTACTTAGTACCGGTGCCACGGAAAGATATGTTTTAAAATCTCGCATTGAGAATCCTCCTTCTTTTTTTTATATTCCATATTGTAATACATTATGGTAAGAGATGTATATATATTTAAAGACCACTTGTATTTTTGTATTTGTGTGTGGAATCCCCAATTCAACTTGACATGCGCAATGATTCGGTAGAGAATATTTTCTTTTTCTTAAAGCAAAAAAACAGGTCCCTTTGCGCCTGAGAATTCCCGAGAAAAATATTAATTTATTATTATATGTTATATGATATGAGACCAAGAGGAAGAAATAGCAAGATACATTTTGCATAGAAAGGAAGGAAATGGAAATAAAATAAGGATGTGGAAAACAAGACCGGGATTTTCTACAATGATACTGTAGACCAGTTAAAAGGGATGTAGCGCAGCTTGGTAGCGCGTTTGTTTTGGGTACAAAATGTCACGGGTTCAAATCCTGTCATCCCTACCTATTATTGCTCCTCGAAGCAGTAACCTGAGATACATTTTAGAGCGATTCAATTTGGACATACATAATACATAATTTTCAATTTTATGATAGTATACATATGCAAGAAGTATTTATTGGGGTTGAAATTTTTTTGGGGGTTCTATACTATATAAAAAAAAGAATCCCCTTCTTTACAGTCTTTTCCGTTGTGGTAAGAAAGCGCTCTTAGTTCAGTTCGGTAGAACGTGGGTCTCCAAAACCCAATGTCGTAGGTTCAAATCCTACAGAGCGTGATTCTGCTCTTGTCTTGTTAGATCGAAAATTCCACTGAACTGAAATATGAAATACAGCAATCTGAATTTGACCTTTGACCCCCCCAAAAAAATGAAATTAAAGAAAGGAGGAGGTCAGTTAAAAAAAGAGATGTGAATTAATATTAATCAAAGGTCCAACTGATCACCACGCCTGTATTGTAAATATGCGGTTACGAATAATCCAGCCAAAGTAATAGGAATTAGACCTAAGACAATTCCAAATAGAAAAACTTCAATCATTTCAATTTAATTTATTTGAAAAGGGAAAAGGGGAGGTAATATCTATCCCGAAATATTACTATTAATTCGTATTGCTTAGGAATCTCAATTCCCAATAATTGGGAATTAACACGGTAAGGAACTACCAAATATATGGAATACCACAGAAGGATTTCTTTTTATGAATTATTCAATTATTCATTCAATTAATTTCAAATAAGTCCTATCTTACTCAGACCAATAAATAGAGCCGAGGTTAGAGTTAAAGCCGCTAGTAAAAAACCGAAATAACTAGTTATAGTAGGCATGGAGGAGCTAAAGGAAATCTGTTCTTTTTATACATATGTTTAGAAAGCAC